ATGGCAGTTCCAAAAAAACGTACTTCTATGTCAAAAAAACGTATTCGTAGAAATATTTGGAAGAAAAAAGGATATTTAGTTGCAGTAAAAACTTTTTCTTTAGCGAAATCGGTTTCCACCGGGCATTCAAAAAGTTTTTTTGTGCGACAAACAAATAATAAAGTCTTAGAATAATCTCAATTGATATAGCCTAAAGAACCTCAAATTTTGTAAGATGAATGTTAACTAATGTATTTTTCTGTATTGAATTTCTCAATATTACTTAGAACTCACTGCTGTGATATATAGAATAAGAATTTTTTGTATATTGGGTTCTAAGTATTATTTTTTTACCTATCGCAATTGTACTTTTCTATTGTGAAAAGTACAATTGTGATAGAGATTGAAACTCTTTTGTTATATGCCTATCCCAAAACTTAATTGGTTTTGTAAATGGTATTCTAAATTATAAATTATATGCGCAATAAAGAATATTAATACTTTAATTTTAATATACTAAGGTATCGAAATCATTAGAAAAATAACAAATTATTTGTATTTAATGATGAAATTGTGATAGATATGAAATCCTAGTTATTTGATTTTGTTCATTGAAAAAAAAAAAATCAATCTTTTTCATTTGAATCCATGAAATCGGATAAATGAAAAACAAATCATAAAAAAATAGAGAAAAAAAGACAATTCTTAGTTTTATACCTCAACCGAGAAAAAACTATGGAGTTCCAACTGTTTGGAGAAAACTTAGTTTCTAGTACATGAAAGTTGATTGTTAAAAAACCCACGACGATACTACCTAGGTAGGTATTTTATTGAGGATTCAAATATTTAAACCACAAACCAGTCTTTATTCATTGATTCTAATTAATGTTTCCTAAACTATATTGAATCCTTGAATCTCGACGATTCAACATGAATTGACTATTATTATTTCAAGTAAGCCGCCGTGGTGAAATCGGTAGACACGCTGCTCTTAGGAAGCAGTGCTAAAGCATCTCGGTTCGAGTCCGAGTGGCGGCATCTTCTAAAAGAGATACAATAGATCCTAAAATGTATTCAATTCGCGATTTTCAATTCTGTAATGGGACCCCTTTTATGATATTTGCGACTTTAGAACATATATTAACTCATATCTCTTTTTCGATCATTTCAATTGTGATTATGATTCATTTGATGACCTTATTAGTCCACAAAATTGTAGGATTACGTGATTCATCAGAAAAAGGAATGATAGCTACCTTTTTCTCTATAACAGGATTATTAGTTTCTCGTTGGATTTCTTCGGGACATTTTCCATTAAGTAATTTATACGAGTCATTAATCTTCCTTTCGTGTAGTTTCTTCATTATTCATATGATTCCCAAGATACGAAACCTTAAAAACGATTTAAGCACAATAATTGCACCAAGTACCATTTTTACTCAAGGCTTTGCCATGTCGGGTCTTTCAACTGAAATGCATCAATCCGCAATATTAGTACCTGCTCTACAATCTCAGTGGTTAATGATGCACGTAAGTATGATGTTATTGAGCTATGCAGCTCTTTTATGCGGATCATTATTATCAGTCGCTCTTCTAGTCATTACATTTCGAAAAAACATAAAAATTTTTTGTAAAAGCAATAATTTATTAATTAAGTCATTTTTCTTTGGTGAGATTGAATATTTGAATGAAAAAAGAAGTGTTTTTAAAAACACTTCTTTTCCTTCATTTCAAAATTATTACAAATATCAATTAACTGAGCGTTTGGATTATTGGAGTTATCGTGTCATTAGTCTAGGGTTTACCTTTTTAACCATAGGTATTCTTTGTGGAGCAGTATGGGCTAATGAGGCATGGGGATCCTATTGGAATTGGGACCCCAAGGAAACTTGGGCATTTATTACTTGGACCATATTCGCGATTTATTTACATACTAGAACAAATATAAATTGGAAAGGTACGAATTCGGCACTTGTAGCTTCTATAGGATTTATTATAATTTGGATATGCTATTTTGGGATCAATCTATTAGGAATAGGTCTACATAGTTATGGTTCATTCACATAAACATCTAATTGAATAAACTACATGAAGAATACATAAGATAAAAACATCATCCCATATATAACGAAAGTTTGTTTTTATGAGTTTTTGAGAACCATTTAAATTTGAATGATTCCTTGATTCAAACGGTTCTCAAAAACTCGAGATGTATCTAATTACAATTCTTATTCATTTTATTTCTTTTTTCATTATACAGTACAGCAAACGATTTTCAAAATATTAAATTCAAAGAATTATAAGGCTTTCCTTCCGTTTCATTAATGAAACACTATCTATGATAATAATTGGATAAGATAGCGTGTACCTTGTCAACTGATAACGAGAGAACAAAATCGGGATAAATACCAATACTTATTACGGGTAGAAAGATACAGATTGAAAGAAATAGTTCTCGTAGTCCAGAATCCCAAAAATTAGAGTTTGGAATATTAAATAACTTGTATCCATAAAACATCTGACGTAACATAGATAATAAATAAATAGGAGTTAATATCATTCCAATTGCCATTACAAAAGTAATTAGCATTTTTGACATTAAAAGATATTTTGTACTAGTAATTAGTCCAAAAAATACTACAAATTCCGCAACAAAACCACTCATTCCTGGCAATGCAAGAGAAGCCATCGAGAAGCTACTGAACATGGTAAATGTTTTTGGCATTGGGATAGATATCCCTCCCATTTCTTCGAGATAAACAAGACGTGTTCTATCACAACTCGTTCCCGCCAAGAAAAAAAGTGCAGCACCAATAAATCCATGAGAGAGCATTTGTAAAATAGCTCCATTGAGTCCCATGTCGGTTATAGAACCAATTCCTATAATTGTGAAACCCATGTGAGATACAGAGGAATAGGCTATTCTCTTTTTTAAATTACGTTGACCAAGAGAAGTTGAAGCTGCATAGATTATTTGCATTGTTCCTATTATCACCAACCAAGGAGAAAATATAGAATGAGCGTGGGGTAGTAATTCCATATTGATCCGAATCAATCCATATGCGCCCATTTTTAATAGGATTCCAGCTAAAAGCATACATGTACTGTAATGTGCTTCTCCATGGGTATCAGGTAACCATGTATGTAGGGGTATAATCGGCAATTTGACAGCATAAGCAATAAGGAAGCCAAAATATAATATTATTTCCAATGCCACAGGATATGATTGATTAATTAATCTTTCAAAATCTAATGTTGGTTCATTGGAACCATATAAACCCATACCTAGAACTCCTATTAAGAAAAAAATGGAACCCCCTGCAGTGTACAAAATAAACTTTGTAGCCGAGTAGAGACGTTTCTTTCCCCCCCACATGGATAAAAGTAAGTAAACAGGAATTAATTCTAACTCCCACATGATGAAAAAAAGTAAAAAGTCTCGAGAGGAAAATAATCCTATTTGACCGCTGTACATTGCTAGCATCAGGAAATAGAACAACCGCGAATTTCGAGTAATTGGCCAAGCTGCTAAAGTTGCTAAAGTAGTGATAAATCCTGTCAGTAAAATGGGTCCTATGGAAAGTCCATCGATTCCTAGTCTCCAGTGGAAATCAAAAACATCTATCCATTTAGAATCTTCCTTCAATTGCATTAATGGATCATCCAATTGGAAATGATAACAGAATGCATAAGTCGTTAGAAGGAGTTCTAATAAGCATATACATATAGTATACCACCTAAACATCTTATTCCCTCTATGAGGGAAAAAGAAAATTGAGGAACCCGCGAATATCGGTAAAACAACAAGTATTGTTAACCAAGGAAAATAACTCGTGATAAAGACAAGATACATTTTGACCAGAAAAGCCCGTCCTCAAAATAATATATTTTGTCGAGCACGGGCTTTTGTCGGTAAAGAGGAATCACAAATGATTCAAATGGAGTTTTTTGTAACGTATCAATAAGATAGAGCCATGCTGCGAGTTGTTTCAGGCCCTAAATAAACACGGACACTCAAAAAATCTGTTGGGCAGGCAGATTCACATCTCTTACAACCTACACAGTCCTCGGTTCTTGGCGCGGAAGCTATTTGCTTGGCTTTACATCCGTCCCAAGGTATCATTTCCAATACATCTGTGGGGCAAGCTCGTACACATTGAGTACACCCTATACATGTATCATAAATTTTTACTGAATGTGACATTGGATCTATAAAGTACAGTTTTAAACATAAAAGATTTTCGATCTGGTCAAATCAAATTAGTAGTAAATGAATCATATATTATATATTGTAATATTGTAGACACCAGACGAAACAGTGGTTTATTAAAAAAAATCAATATATTTCTTAAATCAATCTGTTTATGAGAAAAGGTCAAGACACTTTGATTTTCGTTTCAACAATTATGATGATACGAGTTGCATATGCGAATTAAAATTAATTGGCCAACAAATCGGTCATCATTATTTCAATATAAATATAAAAATGCAATTAAATAAAATGGAATTGCATTCAAATTCAATAAAAAATAGTATTTTAATTCTATTAAATATTTTTATGTGTCTTTATTTAAATTATCTATGATGATTATCACTAATTATTCAACAAATTCGATTGATTAATACGAGTTGATTTTCTGTTACGATGGATCGACGAAACAATAGCAAGTCCAATAGCTGCTTCAGCAGCTGCAATGGCTATAACAAAGATTGAGAAAATGTCTCCTTTTAGTTGGCGACTATCAAATATATCAGAAAATGTTACAAGATTGATATTAACCGAATTTAGTATAAGCTCAAGACACATAAGCGCTCTAACCATGTTTCGACTTGTGATCAATCCATAGATACCGATAGAAAATAAATAAACACTCAAAAAAAGGACATGCTCAAACATCATTGACTAACTCCTTATCAATCTCGATTCATTTCAATATGAACAACAATTCAACCGATTCAATTGATTAGAATAGAACAATTACACAACAAAAGAAGATATTGACGGTAGATAGATTTAACTAAAAATTTCTATTTATTTATTTAGAATTTAGCTAGAATTCTAAGAATTGGGAATCATTATTAAGTTAAGTATTTTTATTGCTTATTGTCGAGCCATAGTAATTGCACCTATCAAGGAAACTAAAAGAATTATTGAAATGAGTTCAAATGGAAGATAAAAATCTGTTGATAAATGAATCCCAATTTGTTGAACGTTATTTATTAGGTCCTGTTCCATAATCTGGTTTGACCTTGCAGTCCAAATAATTCCGTACCATGACGTATCTGGGATAGTAGTAATTAGTGAAAAAAGAATAGTTGTACAAACCATCAAAGTGACCCCATCTCCAATGGTCCAAAAATAGGAATTATTGGAATATTCTGAACCATTCATGAACATTACAGCAAATATGATCAAGATATTTATGGCTCCCACATAAATAAGGAGCTGTGCGGCAGCTACAAAATAGGAGTTCGATGAAATATAGAATAAGGATATACAAACAAGAACCAATCCCAATGAAAAGGCAGAATAAATTGGATTGGTAAATAATACTACCCCCAGACCCCCTAATACAAGAATTGACCCCAGAAATACAACAAGAATATCATGTATTGGTCCAGGTAAATCCATTATGTATAAAATACAAAATAAATAACTTTAACTATTTCATGACCTTACTTTAACTTTACTAAATAAATGGTCCAGGAAAGGAAAAGGGGTTACCCTATTTTTGTTTTCTTGTATATAATATTGTATATGATACATTTATAATTGAATTGAATTTGAATATGGATTAATGTAGATATAGATAAAATTATCGGGTCAACCTTACTTTATTTATATTTATCCGAAAGAAAAAAAAAAGAAAAAAGGAGTTGAAATTTGCTATTTCGAAATCATCACTAAGAATATATTTTTAGTTTAAATCAAAGAGTGATTCTCAACAATCATTAGTTTTTATTTGTAGTTACTGACTACCCAAAATAAAAAGCTTGGATCCTTTATATCAAAACAAAATCTTAGTAATCGGTAATTGTTCTTGAATCAAAGGGTTTATCTTTGTCTATTTTTATTTGAGTCGAATTCATAACTGTTTGAATTGTATAATCTCCAATTATTGAGATTGGTAATCGACCCAAAGCAATTTGATTATAATTCAATTCGTGACGATCATAAGTAGAAAGTTCATATTCTTCAGTCATTGATAAACAATTTGTTGGACAATACTCGACACAGTTACCACAAAATATACAAACCCCGAAATCTATACTATAATTAAGTAATTGTTTCTTTTTAATATCTCTTTCAAATCTCCAATCAACAACGGGTAGATCTATCGGGCATACACGAACACATACTTCACAAGCAATACATTTATCAAATTCAAAGTGGATTCTACCCCGGAAACGCTCTGATGTGATCGATTTTTCATAAGGATATTGAATAGTTACAGGTAAACGATTTGTGTGGGATAAGGTAATTATGAAACTTTGACCAATGTACCTTGCAGCTCGTATTGTTTGTTGACCATAATTCATGGACCCAATTACCATAGGGAACATATTGTAGATATACATGAAAAATTTGACGTTTCTTTCTCTTGTTTGATAGAGATTATGAATCTAAAATAGTGTTATCGTATTCTCTTATTTATAATGAAACAAGTTGGGAAGAAGTTGTTAATAACAGATTACCTATAGAAATAGGTAAAAGAAATTTCCATCCAAGATTTAATAACTGGTCCATTCTCATTCTAGGTAAAGTCCATCTTGTTGTGATAGAAATGAAGAGAAACAAATAAGCTTTAGTTAATGTAATAAGGATACCCATTGTCATTCCAAAAATGCCGGCGATTTTTTTTATTCCGAAAAGCTCAGAAATGGATATATACGGAATAGGTAAATTCCACCCACCTAAGTAAAGAACTGTTACAAATAATGAAGAAACTAATAAATTTAGGTAAGAAGCAAGATAAAATAAACCGTATTTGATACCCGAATACTCGGTTTGATAACCTGCTACTAATTCCTCCTCCGCTTCTGGTAAATCAAAGGGCAATCTCTCACATTCGGCTAGAGAAGAAATTAGAAAAACAATAAATCCTATAGGCTGACGCCACAGATTCCACCCCCAAAAACCATATTTTGACTGTGCTTCAACTATATCAACTGTACTTGAACTGTTAGATAATCATAGTCGATAATAACATCACTGTTCCCATCGCTATTTCAAAACCGTACGTGAGACCTCAGCTTCATACGGCTCCTCGATGGCCACAAAAAAAATGTAAGGATGGGTTCGGTATTATCACCATCTTTGGATGGATAGAATAAAGATACATCGGAAAGTCCCAAATTAGACCAATGGAATTCTGTCTGCTAGAATAATAAAAAAGTGCTTCCGAATTGATCTCATCCTTTACAATAAAAATTTATCTTTGTTCGGTAATAACTTAATATTTCAATAAAATACTTCTTATATCAATCAATACAAAATAAAAAGAATTAGTCATTAGTTCATGAATCGTGATAAGAATTCGATATGTATGAATATGGATAGAGAAAAGAATAAATAAGGATCCCCTTTTTTTATTATTCATTCAATTACTGCATTCCATTTCTTTTTTCCTGTTCTTCTGTCTCAGAGGAGGATACTCAAAAATAAAATAAAGAATTAATTCGTTCTTGATAGTCATTTCTTTAACCAGTGAATAGGAGCATACTCTAGATCGGAATCGTAGGGAAGTACTACTTGATCATTTCTACCAATTTCAAGTCCTTATTATGATTCGTTTTATGAAGAAATACCTCTTTTTTGATACCTTACATTATCTCCATTACTAATCCTTTGTGTACCTTGGTGTTCCTAACCGTCCACTGACTTTTGATTGATCCCCGGTATAGTAATACATATGAGACAGTAGTAGAAACTCCATACAGTTGATCTTTTGTTTGCGCCCGCTTCAAGATATGATGACTAATCAAAAAATCTTAATCTTGGGGTAAGTAGTTTACACTGCTTATTTTTACTTCAACTTTATTCTTGTACATAGGGAATGAGATTGTTTCTTCTTACTACAAATTTGGAAGCTGTTTAGTTTCACTCATATAACTATCTGGTTTAACTCATCAACCCGAATGCTGAATAAAAAAAATGAAAACATCTATTCAATACATTGAACCTCTTTCTTTTTTCTTTTATTTATAGAAGAGAGGTTCAAAGTTCATATTCCAACGAATCACACGTAGAGATATTGATAACACACATAGAGTTAATGGTATTTCATAACTAATAGATTGAGCAGCAGCTCGTAGACCACCTAAAAAGGAATATTTATTATTCGATCCATATCCTGACATAAGAAGCCCAATAGGAGCAATACTAGAAATGGCGATCCATAAAAAAACACCTATACTGAGATCGGCTAAAACAAGACGATACCCAAAAGGAATTACTAAATAACTTAGTAGAATTGATATAACCGCTATAGACGGTCCCACACTAAACAAACGAATATCTCCTCGAGATGGGAGGAGGTCCTCTTTAAAAAGTAGTTTAGTCCCATCCGCTATAGCTTGAAGAATTCCCAACGGGCCAGCATATTCAGGCCCAATACGTTGTTGTATCGCTGCAGATATTTCTCTTTCTAACCACACAATTACTAGTACCCCCATTGTTATTCCCAATATAAGGGTCAAAATGGGTACAATCCATATTAGTCCATACACTTCTTTTAAAAATTCCGATGTAGAAAAAGAATTGATAGTTTGTACTTCTGTCGTATCAATTATCATTTCAACGATCAACTTCTCCCATAATGATATCTATACTACCCAATATCGTCATGATATCAGCCAATTTCATTCTTTTAACTAGCTGAGGAAGAATTTGCAAATTGATAAAACCGGGTGGACGAATTTTCCATCTCCAGGGGAAAACACTATTATCTCCTATCAAATAAATTCCCAATTCTCCTTTTGGGGCTTCCACTCTCACATAAAGTTCTTGTTTCGACAATTCTAAATTGGGTGAAGGTTTTTTACTAATAAATCTATATTCAAAATCATTCCATTCGGAATTCTTTGCTCTATCAAAGCGTCGTACTTCTAAATTTTCATAAGGTCCTCCAGGAATTCCTTCTAGAGCCTGTTGAATAATTTTTATGGATTCCTTCATTTCACCGATTCGTACTAAATAACGAGCTAATGAATCTCCTTCTTTTTGCCATTGGATTTCCCAATCGAATTCATTGTAACACTCATAATGATCAACTTTACGAAGATCCCATTGGATTCCAGAAGCTCGTAACATCGGTCCTGATAAACCCCAATTTACAGCTTCTTCTCCACCAATAATGCCCACTCCTTCAACTCGTTCCAAAAAAATGGGATTCCACGTAATAAGTTTTTGATATTCAACAACTCCTGTTAAAGAATAATCGCAGAAATCCAAACATTTATCTATCCATCCATAAGGTAAATCAGCAGCTACTCCTCCAATACGGAAATAATTATGCATCATTCGCATACCTGTGGCGGCTTCGAATAGATCATATATCAATTCCCTTTCTCTGAAAATATAGAAAAAGGGAGTCTGTGCACCGATATCCGCCATAAAAGGTCCAAGCCATAACAAATGAGAAGCTATACGGCTCAATTCCAGCATAATTACTCTGATATAGCTAGCTCTTTGAGGTACTTGAACATTTTCCAATTGTTCTGGCGCATTTACGGTTATTGCCTCTGTGAACATAGTAGCTAAATAATCCCATCGTGTTACATAAGGTAGATATTGTATAATTGTTCGATTTTCCGCTATCTTTTCCATTCCTCTGTGTAAATAGCCCAATATGGGCTCACAGTCAATAACATCTTCACCATCGAGAGTAACGATTAGTCGGAGAACACCATGCATTGATGGGTGGTGAGGCCCCATATTGACTATCATGAGATCTTTTCTTGTAACCGGTACTGTCATATCTTTTCTTCCTTAATTCATTATTCCATGAATTCCTCAAAGCGAGACTCATCAAAACGAAAAATTGAATACTACTAAAAAAAATTCAAACGATTAAATTAACGAGTTTTTGGCTCTCGAATATCCAACTGACCAATTAATTTCTTATAACGTACTCTATTTTTCTTTGACAAATAAGCCAGCAACCGTTGACGTTTTCCTAGAATTTTTCGTAGACCTCTTTGTGATAAAAAATCTTTTTTGTGCAATTCCAAATGTGAAGTAAGTCTCCGTATCTTATTGGTGAAACTGAATACTTGAAATTCAACAGAACCCTTGTTTTCTTCTTTTTCTTCTTGTGGAATAATGGAAATAAATGAATTTTTGACCATAAAAAATTTTTCTATCCTTTTTCTTTCTTTTTCATGGATTTTTCCGATCAGGAAAAATAAAAAAAAAAAAGAATTATGTCGGTTATTTTAATCTAGTACACACATCTAGTACACACAAAAATTTGGATTTATTCATATACTACTTCTTTATTTTATCCAAATCAAATTTTCAATTTGATTTGGATAGAAAGGGATAATATGTTTCTGCATTAACGAAAGAAAAGAATTTATTTCTATCTAAAAGGATTCCCCTAATTTATTTATTCCTATATCCAATTGAATGGATACACCATTCAATCTGTATCATTTACCAAAATATAACATAGCATATGCATACATCTTTCGGCTTTCATATACCGAAAATGTCACGGAATATAGATATATATATGATATAGGAAATATACTATTAAATTAAATAATTCTAAATCGTGGATACATATGTATCCTTGACATACTGAAACGACTGCCATTATTGGTATCAAACCAATAGCGATTCATACAAGCTAAATCTTCTAATCGGTAATTGGGCCAAAGAACAAATTTGCATTTAATGAATTTATTTGTATCCGTATTAAGATGCTTGTCCTCATCCAAAAATTTTCCAGAGTTTCTTATGTTATTTTCATTGCAAAATAATGGATTTCTATTTCTATCCGTAACATTCCAATTATGGGAATTGAAACAAATTAACATTCTCAATTCTCTGCGACGTCTAGGAGATAGAATATTTTCGGGAACAAGGAAATCATAATAATTTGTGTCCCCATTCACAAGCATATTCCCATATCGTACAATGGGTTTATCCAAATTCCTCTTATCAATATATCTTTTTTTTATGCATTTTCTATTAGTTTGGTGTTTATTGTTCTCGACCAATGAAATACTTATAGTTTGATATATAATCAATTTTCCATCCCTTTTTATAGATAGACGAATTGGTTCGATAATTAATATTCCCTTTTTTATCAATTCTGTAAGAGCTAGATCTTTCTGAATTAGCATTACATCCAGATGCATCTCTCCTCTTTGAATCGAGGATATGGCAATTTCTTTTGGATTTATCAGTCTAAGTAAGAGACAATATACCTTGATATTATTGATCATTCTTTGGTTCAAGGAGCCATCCCATCTTAATTGAAAAAGGAAATATTTTTTCAGGAAGAAATCTAGTTCTGCTTCCTTGTTTTTCTTGGATTGTTTTTTCTTCTTACCTTTTTTAATGGTAATGTCTGATCTCGCATAATTCTCTTCAATATCTTTTTTTTTGTTTTCTTTTCGTAGATCTGATACAAGATTTACTTGGTCCTGTTGCTCATTTTTTTGTTGGTTGGAATTTTCTAATTTAAGATATTTTTTTTGATGAGATATCATCTGAAGATTATTTTTTCCATTTATATTGATGTTTTTATTTTGACTTTTATTTTTATCAAAATAAAAGTCAAAAAGAAGTAATTTGATTGGTATAATCCATGGTTTAATCTTATATGCATCAAAAAGTAAGACAAATTCTGGGAAGAACCAAGATTCTAGATTTGATATGGTATGATAAACTCTTTCTTGATTCATTCCCATCCAATTAAAAAAAATACTTTTTTGATTGGATGGGTTGATTTCTTGATGAATCGTAAGAGAAAAAATATTTTTTTTTTTCAATTTGTTGTTGATTTTTTTTTCAGTCTTAGTATTTTTATCAATTTTGGTACCAATATGTGTATTGGTCCAGGTCTCAATATCGATATTTTTTCTAAGACAAAAGTGAAGAATTTTACAATCAAAATATTTTCTATCTAGATTTTTATGCATATCAATAATATATCCTTCTTCTAGATAATCACTAATAGCTGTACTTACCAATACATAAAATGATTCGGATTTTGGTTTATTGAAATTATATGGAATTTTGTGAACCCCATTTACTTGTAATCTTGACCCATAAATATAAAAATCCTCCTTATCCCCATAGTTCATATATTTATGTGATAAAAGATCATATCTGTAGTGTTTTTTCCATTTTTCTTTTTGATTTGTCAATGAATCCGCTGCATAGTAATTTTGTTTCACGTAATGAATTAATTGGTCTTTTTCTTTTTTATATGAATCCGCTTTAATTGAGTCCTTATTTTGAATCCTATAACGTTGATTGATTCTATTTCGCCATTTTTGTGGTACTAACCGCGACCATTTGGTTTGAGATAAATTGTATTGATAATGCCCCTTTAACCAGTTTTTCCATTCAATCATTCCAGACTTATGAATTTTCTTATGTCTTGAATTGTAATCAAATATTCCTCGTGTCATACAATAATCCTTGATTTTATCCTTAATAAAAGGATAAGTCCCCTGATATTGAAGTAGAGATTTCAATTGATACTTGTTAAGTAATTGGGTTTGTGATAATTTGTAAAATACATATGCTTGGGACAAGGAGGATAAGTCATAATACATTTTTGTACTATTACTAATATGAGTATTCGAAAAGGACTTTTTTATAGTGGAAAAAAAGTTCATTGTATTTTGATCTCTTTCATCAATTCCTTCCTGATTTGTTTGATCGTTGTAAACGGATTTATTGATTATTTTTTTTGTTGATTCAAAGAAAAGTTGGAAATAGATCCTGTGAATGGTAATCATACATAGCAAGATATCTATATATATATTTTCAATCAGAGATTTCATAAAATAATGTGATTTACGTATTAATCGTATATTTATTCTTTGGAATATCTGCCAAATATGTTTCTGTGATTTCGATCTTTTATCATCACAAGTTATAATTATTTTTTTCTTGTCTTTTGTGATTCGTTCTATTTGATTCCTGATTGTGATTGTTCTATCAGAAAGATCTTTCATCTTTTTTTCTATGAGTGAATAATTTGTCCAATTCATGGATTGGATTTGAATGGTTGATTTGTGAATAATCTTATTATTTATTTCGTAATCTTTTCCATTTTCAGCCGTTTCATATACTTTCACCTTGCTCAATTCAAATAAGAATATTGGGTTTACTTTTTGAATTTCCTTCATTATTCGTTTTAGAACTAGAAGTATTTTAATGATCCATCTTGTTTTTTCTTTTGAAACTTTTAGAAGTAGAAATAAATCCTTTTTAACTTTTCTAACTTTTTTTTGGAGTTCTTTATAAATGGGTTCAAAAAAGGAAGGTCGTTTTCGGGGATTCCCAAAAGGGAATTCCGCTTCCATTCCCCAAACCGTTAAAAAACAAAAATTGTCTTTTTTTCCTTTTTTTTTTATTTGATCCCTAGGATGAGATCGTATTTTAGATCTTCGCCAAGGTTTCAAACAGAAAGGAAATAGAATCTTTATCTGAATACCGTCTCTTAACCAATCTTTGGGAAATTCTGTTTCTGATAATTGAACACCATTATAAGTGCATTTAACATGCATTTCTCTATTCCACTCCTTCAAATCCTCATACCATTCGGGGAATTGGAATAATAACATACGGCCAATATTTTTAGCAATTATCAATGAAGGCAATACAATGTATTTTCTAAGAAAAGATTGGGTTACTAACATCAAACCTCTTATTGCTTGAGCAAATATAATGCTATCCCAAGTTTCTGATATTACTATACGTTCATTTTCCTCTTTTTTTTCTTCATTTTTTTTCTCTTTTTCCCTTGTCTCTTCCTCCTCAAAATCAAAATGTGAAATTTTCAATTCTGGTTCTCTCCCCACCGAATTCCTAAAAATGAGATTCATCATTTCAGAGATATAAAAAGAAGAAAAAAAAAAAGTTTTGTCTATTCGATCCAAAAAAAGCGGAGAATGCGCATTTGCTTGAAACATTTCCCGAATAACCGTTTTACGTCTTTGAGCACGCATGGATCCTTTGATTATATCCCGACGAAAATCCGATTGTTGCGAGTAACGTATCAAAGCCACCTCTTCTGCTTGATCACTATTATTAGTATTATTTGTAGTTGTAATAGGGTTGGTATTCTGATTGTTATCAGTATAAATTACTACGCGTTTGGCTTTTCTTGAACGAATTTCATGATCTTCCTTAGATCCTTCCTCATTTTCTCCCTCCTGTTCTTCCAAATCATCAGTTAATTTGTATGACCACCGAGGAACCCTTTTACGGATTTCTTCTATTCCAATAGATTTATTTCTAATTATTGTTTGATCGTTTGGATCAGTTGTAATTACATCGAATACCCATTTTAAAGCTTTTGTTTGATTTTCTAAATCAATTCTTGTTTGCTCTCTCAATAAAGAATATTTTTTAAAATGCAAAATGGGTGCAGGCTCAAAAGGAAATTCTTTGATTGAGGTTAAGGAATTACCAATATAATTCAGTAATGATTCCCTATCAGGCGGATTCTTTTGATGTTCAAATTTTCTGGAATAATTAGAATTATTAGGAAGTAGCCCATAAATCTTATTTATCCAATTGATTTCTATGGAATCCTCCGTATCTGTAGAAGTGATTAAATCATTCATGATCATATGTGAATAGAATTTTTTTATTGTTCCACGATATGGTCCCCTCAAAAAGGGGTCATACGTTTTGGGCAAGTATTTTTGTTCGTTTTCATCATTGCATAATCTGGTCCTTTTTTCGAGCATATCTAGAGCAAGAAATCCCTTTTCTTTTTCTAGAGCTTTTGTTCGACTTATTAATTCATTGTTCAAGTTGTACTTTTT